AAGCATTAAAAATTTGTGAGGTTTATTATTTATTAAATATTTATTCACTTTCAAATCCGAAGAAGTGCCCATCCTGTCAAAGAATCAACAAAGGAAAAAGCATTACGACTCTTTAATAGATGCCCATAATGCTTTTTCCTTTGTTGATTCTTTCGATGGATCACAAGACTCAGATTGCAAATAAAAAGAAATCTAGAAATTCAAACTATAAAGTAAGACAAGACAATTTTTTAATATTGATCGAAAAAAAGAGGTATCAAAAAAGTGAATGGGTTCTATGTAAATTCCATATCCTTTATTATCTTGATACATATATAAAGATAATATTGTAGTATATATAAAGATAATATTGTAGATTGATCGACACTAAGTCCCTTTCTTTATTCTAAAGTACAACTTTATACACTACAATAACACTAATAGATAGTATGGTAAGAAAGAAATAGATCTTTCTTTCTTACTATACTTATACTATAGTATCGGATCTGATAGAATACTGTCGATTCTAGTCCGCTCATTTCATTTAAGACGCAAAATTGGAATCATTTTTTTTTCTTCAATCATTGATAAGAACTCAGAAGTAAATATTAATTAAAATTAATTAATCCTTTTGATTTTTATTTTGACTTTCCGTTTTTACATAAATGATAAGCAGAAAAGCAGTAGGAACTAGAATGAACAGTGCAGTAGCAATAAATGCAAGAATATTTACTTCCATAATCTCAATCTCATCTTTTTTTACTTCACAATAACTCGGGATTTAATCCCATAGAGATGATAAATCTTTCGACTGTAAATTCTTAAATTCAATGAATGAATTATCTCTCAATGATTTTGAATCGGATCAATATCATGAATAACAATATCTGAGCTATCAAATAAATTCGTCGTCGCGAATTGAATAGTATAACATAGGAAGATCTTTTATCCATACTGAATCCAAAATAGGATTCCCGGTCCAATAAAAAATTTCTTTTGAATGAAATCTATTTTTTATACTTCACATTAGCAATTGAGGTTACACAAACAAAACCGGAGCCATAAAGGGAGACTTTTTAAGTTGGAAAAGTATTCTATCGGGGGAATTCTGTTAAATTCATTTTGTATTGTACAAGAAAAGAATTCCATTTTTGTATGTGCGCTTAAGAAACATATAGTCCTCTATTCCATCGCAAAAACAGATTCAGTATCTCTTGGAATACTGACTTTAGTGCTACCATCAATTGTACAAATCTACATAGGTCTTTCTAATACCAATCAGTACTACTTGAAGTAATGAAAATCCTCCTATTTGTTTGATGAGAAAGGCAAAACGAAAGGGAAAGAAAAAAGAACCCCCTTGGGAATGAAATTTTACTTCCTGCTCCCCTGTTGACAGAAAAAGGAAAGATGATTGATCTACTTATTGAATCTGTCGGGACTGACGGGGCTCGAACCCGTAGCTTCCGCCTTGACAGGGCGGTGCTCTGGCCAATTGAACTACAATCCCAGGGAAATAAGGGATCGAGCAGAAAATTTGATTCTGTTTTTATTCGTCCGTATCGGGTATTTCTGAAGGACGGGGGGGTTATATCATCTCATGGTATATTGGTGAATTGTTGGGCCGAGCTGGATTTGAACCAGCGTAGACATATTGCCAACGAATTTACAGTCCGTCCCCATTAACCGCTCGGGCATCGACCCAGACCCAAGAAGAACCTCTTTGTTTTGGTGCTTCGGGGTATATTGGTAATCCATAATATGATCAACTTACCTTTGTAGTACCCCCTACCCCCAGGGGAAGTCGAATCCCCGTTGCCTCCTTGAAAGAGAGATGTCCTAAACCGCTAGACGATAGGGGCGGCATATTTGCCTAACGTCTATCCGATGCCCATTGTATGAACCGCTTCTTCCAGTTGTCAATCAACTCTACCGATATGATTTGAATAAGATAAGAATCAATGGTTAATAGAATAAGAAAAAAAGAGTAGTTAATAGAATAAATCAATTAAGAAAAGGACTCTTAATTCATATTAATAAAATTAATAAAAAATATAGAGTATAGAAATAATACGGAAGGGAAGATAGGATTCTTTTAGGGAGGGGTTGGTCCACCAGAAAAGAAAAAGAAAGGGGGCTCCCACTACGGAAATTAACAAAAAAATAAGATAAGGGGGATCAAGAAGTTATCGAAAAAATTTTATATTCCTAGAAAAAGAATTATTTAGTTCAGGGATCCAGGGACAAGTATAATTTATTCATCACATGATTCGATGAAATTTATTGAATATATGTCGAATTGAGAGGTGTACATGTATCAATAAAATGAATTTCGTTTTGATGAGTACCATTACCATTTCATTCAATAAAAGAAAAGCAGTTAAGATCGGTTTTGTTTATTCCTAGACTTGCTAGAGAATTGAATTTTCTTATTCAAGAATAAGACACAAGCCACTACGAAGTTACTGCATGGACTTAAGTATATAATATATATACATCGATTGGATCTTTTTTAGACATA